ATGAAATAAATAAAATGAATAAAACAAGTGCTATTCACATTATTTGGACTCTCAAAAAACCGTTTTTTGATATTACTAAAAAGAATTCAAAAAATTTGAGCAACTTATCCTACTTTTCACAAACGTATGTATTTTACCAAATATATAAAACTCAAATTTATAGAGATCTTCTTCAATATAAGGAAACATCTCTTTTTCTTAAGAAAGAAATAAAGGATTATTTCGAAACAGAAGGAATACTTGATTTGGAATTAGGGCATAAAAATCTTTTTAATTACACAATTGTTGAATGGAAAAACTCTTTAAGTAAGTATTATCAATATGAATTATCACGGATTCAATGGTATCGATTAGTACCACACAAATGGCGAAACAGAGTGAATCAAAGATTTATTATGTCTATTATGACTGAAAATAACGATTTTCAAAAAAGTCATTCAGATGAAAAAGACCAATTCATTTTTTGTAAAAAATTAATTTCGAATTCCTTCTCTAATGAAAAATATACTATTAATTTTCAAAAATACTATAAATATGCACTTTTCTCATATCAATCCATTAATTATGACGATAGAAAGGATTCATATATTTCTGTATCACCATTATGGATAAATAATTCGCAAGAAAGTTGTTATAATTCAAATCTATACAACATAAAGAAAAGTGCCTTAGTTGATATGTCAGAGCGTATTATCCCTATATCTAATTATATATATAATTATTTCGGACAGAACAAAAATATGACTCTAGATAAATTTCCAGATAAAAAATATTTTGATTGGAAAATTATCTATTTGTGCTTTAGAAAGAAAGGGGATATTCATTCCTGGATCGCTATCGATACCAATATCAACTTCAATAAGAATACAAATACTAACACTAAAGTCAATAATTATCCAATAGTTGGTAAAATTGATAAAAAAGACCTTGTTTATCTTCAAATTGATAAAGATCAGAAAATCAAGATTTCAAAAAAAAAAAAAAGCCTTTTTGATTGGATGGGAATGAATGAAGAAATACTAAGGCGTTCGATTTCGACTCTAAAACTTTGGTTCTTTGGCGAAGTTGTGCTTCTTTATAATACATATAAAATGAACCCCTGGATAATCCCGGCCAAAGAACTTCTTTTCAATTTAAATGAAACTGTTAGTGAAAATAAAAACATTACTAAAAATCAAAAAGAGAATCCCTTAAAATTATCCAAATTATCCAATGAAAATAAATCTATTAAATTCGAAAATAAGAATCAAGACAAAAAAGAATCCCTAGGTAAAAACAATGTTGAATTAAATATACAAAATCAAGAAACTCTTGAATCAATTTTCTCAACTCAAGAAAAAGATATTGAAGAAGATTCTGCAGGCTCAGATAGGAAAAAACGTCAAAAGAGAAAACAATATAAGAGCAACACGGAAGCAGAACTTGATTTTGTCTTAAAAAGGTATTTACGTTTTCAATTGAGATGGAATAATTTTTTAAATCAAAAAATAACAAATAATATTAAAGTATATTGTCTCTTGCTTAGATTTGCAAATCCAAAAGAAATTGCTATATCCTCTATACAAGGCGGAGAAACAAGTCTAGATATTCTGATGATTCAAAAAGATTTTACTCTTAGAGAATTGATGAAAAAAAGAATATTAATTATCGAACCTGTGCGTTTGTCTATAAAAAACGACGGTCAATTTTTGATGTATCAAACTCTAAATGTTTCATTGGTTCATAAGAGTGAGTACCAACTTAATCAAAGTTACCGAGAAAAACACTATATTGATCGAAATAATTACACTAATTATATTGTAAGACATCCAAATCAAAGAATAACTGAAAATCGAGATTATGGTTTAGTTATTCCTGAACGTATTTTTTCCACTAAATGGCGTAGGGAATTAATAATTCGAATTTGTTTCAATTCTAGGAATAGAAATCTTATTTCGAACAATTCAGTATTTTGCAATAACGTAAAAAACTATGATCAAGTTTTGGATAAAAGTCAAAATTTTTATAGGGATAAAATTGAACTAATTCAATTAAAATCCTTTCTTTGGCCTACTTACCGATTAGAGGATTTATCTTGTATGAATCGATATTGGTTTGATACCAATAATGGAAGTCGTTTTAGTCTGTTAAGGATATATATATATATGTATCCCCCGTTGAAAATTCGCGAATGATGCATTTCTCATCTCATATATATCTTTCAGGGCTGTATTTATTATATGAAACCGGGGGTTGTACACATTCCTTGTCTTCCATTTCGATTCCAATACGATAAATCAATGCATGTATCCATATCCATTAGATAACTAATTAGATATTCGATTAGATCAAATAGGAATAGGTCAAAAAGATGTTCTCTTTTATCTGTATAAATATCTATTTTTTGTTTACTTATACTTAATTAAAATGAGAAAATGAATAGGATTATTTTTACTGATCGGTTAAATGGATTTTTGAATTTTAAAAAGGAAAAAAGAGTCAATTTTAGCTTATGGTAAAAAAGAAAGTTATTTCGGTTATTTCAGAAGAAGAGAATCGGGGATCTATTGAATTTCAAGTCTTTCATTTCACCAATAAAATAAAAAGACTTACTTCACATTTGGAATTTCACAGAAAAGACTATTTATCGCAGCGGGGTCTACGGAAAATCTTAGGAAAACGACAACGGCTGTTGTCTTATTTGTCAAATAAAAAAAGAGTTTTTTATAAAGAATTAATGAATCAACTGGATATTCGGGAATCAAAAACGCGTTAATTTTTTCATTTAAAAAAACAATGAAAATTGTTTCTTTTTTTTTTTTATTGAATTTTTTTTATCTAGAATTTAGACGAACTTCTTTTTGTTTTAAGCAATTCATAAAAGAATGAATCGAGGAATAAACTATGAATGGAACAACTAAAAGAAAAGAACATATGATAGTCAATATGGGACCTCATCACCCATCAATGCATGGTGTTCTTCGTCTTATTCTTACTCTAGATGGCGAAGATGTTATTGATTGTGAGCCAATATTGGGTTATCTGCACAGAGGGATGGAAAAAATTGCCGAAAACCGAACAGTTATACAATATTTGCCTTATGTAACACGTTGGGATTATTTAGCTACTATGTTTACAGAAGCAATAACCGTAAATGGACCCGAGCAGATGGTGAATATTCAAGTACCTAAACGAGCCAGTTATATCAGAGTGATTATGTTAGAATTGAGTCGTATAGCTTCTCATCTGTTATGGCTTGGCCCCTTTATGGCAGATATTGGTGCACAGACTCCCTTTTTCTATATTTTCAGAGAAAGAGAATTAGTATATGATCTATTTGAAGCTGCCACCGGTATGAGAATGATGCACAATTATTTTCGTATCGGAGGAGTAGGGGCCGATCTCCCTTATGGATGGATAGATAAATGTTTGGATTTCTGTGATTATTTTTTAACCGCTGTTTCTGAATACCAAAAACTTATTACGCGAAATCCCATTTTTTTAGAACGAGTTGAGGGTGTCGGTATTATTGGTGCAGAAGAAGCAATAAATTGGGGTTTATCCGGACCGATGTTACGAGCTTGTGGAATTCAATGGGATCTTCGTAAAGTCGATCATTATGAATGTTATGACGAATTCGATTGGGAAATCAATTGGCAAAAAGAAGGAGATTCGTTAGCGCGTTATTTAGTCCGAATCAGTGAAATGAAGGAATCTATCAAAATTGTTCAACAGGCCCTCGAAGGAATTCCAGGCGGTCCTTATGAGAATTTAGAAATCCGTTGCTTTGATAGAGAACGGGATTCAGAATGGAATGATTTTGACTATCGCTTCATTAGTAAAAAAACCTCTCCTACTTTTGAATTACCGAAGCAAGAGCTTTATGTAAGAGTTGAAGCCCCAAAAGGGGAATTGGGAATTTATTTAATAGGGGATCAGAGTGGTTTTCCTTGGAGATGGAAAATTCGTCCCCCCGGTTTTATCAATTTGCAAATTTTTCCTCAGTTAGTTAAAAGAATGAAATTGGCGGATATTATGACAATACTAGGTAGCATAGATATCATTATGGGAGAAGTTGATCGTTGAAATGATAATTGATACAAGAGAAGTACAAGATATCCACTCTTTTTCTAGATTAGAATCTTTAAAAGAGATCTATGGGATCATAGGGATACTTTTACCTATTTTGATGCTTGTATTGGGAATCACAATAGGTGTACTTGTAATTGTGTGGTTAGAAAGAGAAATATCCGCCGGAATACAACAACGTATTGGACCGGAATACGCCGGTCCGTTGGGAATTCTTCAAGCGTTAGCAGATGGAACAAAACTTATTTTCAAAGAAAACCTTCTTCCGTCTAGAGGAGATGGTCGTTTATTCATTATCGGACCATCCATAGCAGTTATATCCATTTTCGTAAGTTATTCAGTAATTCCTTTTAGCTATCAACTTGTTTTATCCGATCTCAATATCGGTGTTTTTTTATGGATTGCCTTTTCAAGTATTGTTCCGATTGGACTTCTTATGTCAGGATATGGATCAAATAACAAATATTCCTTTTTAGGTGGTCTACGAGCCGCTGCTCAATCGATTAGTTATGAAATACCGTTGACTCTTTGTGTGTTATCAATATCTCTACGTGCGTGTCGTTATAACCTTTTCTTTAATTCTTTTTTGTAAGTAAAGAAGTTGAATAGGTATCTTCACTTTTTTATTCATCATTCAGGTTAAATTAACTAAATCAGATAGTTATATGAGTGAAAAAAAACAGCTTCTAAATTAGCAGTAACAAGATTGAGTCTCATCTCCTAAGTACAAGAACGAAAAAGAAAGTCAATTTAATATAAGCAAGACTTTTTCCCTTTACCCCATGGATTGGTTGATTAGTGATTAGTCATCCTGGCTTGAAGCGGGCTCAAAAGATCAACCGTATATAGTTTTCACTATTCTTTATATGTATTACTAGAACGGAGGGTTCGACAAAAATGAGTGGACGGTTAGGAACACAAAAATACATAAAAGATTAGTAATAGAAATTTTTATGTCAATTTTCAAAACGAAAATGTTTGGATAACATAAAAAGAACAATAATTGGGGCTTTCAATTTGTAGAAATAATCAAGCAGTACTCCTCACGATTGCAATCCAGAGTATGCTCCTACTCACAGATTAAAAAACGACTATCCGAAACGAAATAATCTTTTCTTGTTTTGAACTCCCTCTTTGAAAGAAGAATAGGAACGAAAATTCATAGAGATCACTAAATAGCCTGCATTATTAAGACACTCATCTAATCTCTGATTTTTTTTCATAATAATCAAAAAAAGATGGCTATTGATATTCATAGAAAGAGTATTTTATTAATAAGTTATTACTCAACAAAGAAAAATTCAAATTATTAAAGGACGAGATTAATTCATAAGTGCTTTTTGAGTTATTATATCTATATCATTCTGGCATACAGAATTCCATCGGTCTAATTTTTTACCTTCCGTCGGGTCTTGATTCTATCTATATTTTGACCCCAAAAAAAATCTATCACGATAAAAAATATCAACCCGGTCCTTAGATTTCTTGATGGCCGTCAAGGAGCCGTATGAGGTGAAAATCTCATGTACGGTTCTGGACTAGCGATGGGAACAGTGATGTTCCCACCGACTATTATTATCTAATAGTTCAAGTACAGTTGATATAGTTGAGGCGCAATCCAAATATGGGTTTTTAGGATGGAATTTGTGGCGTCAACCTATAGGGTTTATCATTTTTCTAATTTCTTCCCTAGCAGAATGTGAGAGATTGCCTTTTGATTTACCCGAAGCAGAGGAAGAATTAGTAGCAGGTTATCAAACCGAATATTCGGGTATCAAATTTGGATTATTTTATGTTGCTTCCTATCTCAATCTATTAGTTTCGTCATTATTTGTAACAATTCTGTACTTGGGTGGTTGGAATATCTTTATTCCGTCCGTATTTTTTTCTGATCGAGTTGAAATAAATAAAGTAGGTAGGGTCTTTAGAATGACAATTGGTATTTTTATTACTTTAGCTAAAACTTATTTGTTCGTGTTCATTTCTATCACAACAAGATGGACTCTACCGAGACTAAGAATGGACCAACTATTAAATCTTGGATGGAAATTTCTTTTACCCATTTCTCTTGGTAATTTATTATTAACAACCTCTTCTCAACTCCTTTCACTCTAAACGAAAAAAGAATATGATATTCTATATTTCTCGCTTCTCATCAAACAAGAGAAAGAAACAAACATAAGATTATTTATAGATCTTTACAATATGTTCCCGATGGTAACTGGGTTCATAAATTATGGCCAACAAGCAATACGGGCGGCAAGGTACATTGGTCAAGGATTCATCATTACCTTATCCCATGCAAATCGTTTACCTGTAACTATTCAATATCCTTATGAAAAGTTAATTACATCGGAGCGTTTCCGCGGACGAATCCATTTTGAATTTGATAAATGCATAGCTTGTGAAGTATGTGTTCGTGTATGTCCTATAGATCTACCCGTTGTTGATTGGAAATTGGAAACCGGTATGCGAAAAAAACGCTTGCTTAATTACAGTATTGATTTCGGAATTTGTATATTTTGTGGAAATTGCGTTGAGTATTGTCCAACAAATTGTTTATCAATGACTGAAGAATATGAGCTTTCTGCTTATGATCGTCACGAATTGAATTATAATCAAATCGCATTAGGTCGGTTACCGATGTCAGTAATTAACGATTATACAATTCGAACAATTTTGAATTATCATCAAATAAAAAATGCATTTCATGATTAAAGAATGATTAAAGAGTAATTACTAATTACTATAGTAATGTAGAGTCAGGTTCAATTTTATCTAATTGAAAGGAATTGTTCCTTATTTTTTTTTTGCTCACTAGAACTCGAAATTGCAATTAATTGTTGATTAGTTAGTGAGAAGTGCAAATCAATTTGGATTGAAAATAGAATTTAATAATCTCTCTATTTATTTAGAAATAGTTTCCAGCTAACTTTTCTACTTGGTTTGGCGTAAGGGGGAACAAGATATTGGTATAGTAATTGGACCTAGACGTAATTCAAATCCATTAGAAACACCATTCCATTTTAATTGAATTCAATTAGGAGCATATCATAAAAAAAGAAAAAATTTCCTGGTCAGGTCAATAAAATCATGAAAAACATTTCAATTTTTTTTATCTTGTATATAGAATGGATTTGCCTGGACCAATACATGATTTTCTTTTCGTTTTTCTGGGATCAGGTCTTCTATTAGGAGGTATAGGAGTGGTATTACTTACCAATCCAATTTATTCGGCTTTTGCATTGGGATTGGTTCTTGTTTGCATATCGTTATTTTATATTTTATCAAACTCTCATTTTGTAGCGGCTGCACAGCTCCTTATTTATGTCGGAGCTATAAACGTTTTAATTTTATTTGCTGTCATGTTCATGAATGGTTCAGAATATTATAAAGATTGCGATCTTTGGACTGTTGGGAATGGGATTACTTCGTTGGTTTGTACAAGTATTTTCATCGCCATAATTACCACGATTCTTGATACGTCTTGGTACGGAATTATTTGGACGACAAAATCAAACCAAATTATCGAACAAGATTTGATAGGGAATAGTCAACAAATTGGAATTCATTTATCAACGGATTTTTTTCTTCCATTTGAACTCATTTCAATAATTCTTTTAGTTGCTTTGATAGGTGCAATTGTTGTTGCCCGTCAATGAAAAATCTTTCTAACTATTAAGAACAATCGAAATTGAAATTTTCTCGCTCTTATCAAATCCATTTAGCTTTAATTTTTGAATTCTATTTCAATATCGATCTTTTTCTTTTTCTATCTTACAAAAAAAAAAAAGAATATATTCTTTTTTTTCTACTTGTTCTATTATAGTTAAGCGAAAGCCTTGGTTTATTGTTCATGGCGAAATCATTCAAAATTGATAAGGAGCTGATCAATGATACTCGAACATGCACTTGTTTTGAGTGCCTATTTATTTTCGATTGGTATCTATGGATTGATCACGAGTCGAAATATGGTTAGGGCTCTTATGTGTTTGGAACTTATCCTGAATGCAGTTAATATAAATTTCGTAACATTTTCGGATTTGTTTGATAGTCGACAATTACAAGGAGACATTTTCTCTATTTTTGTTATAGCTATTGCCGCAGCCGAAGCGGCTATTGGGTTAGCTATTGTTTCATCAATTTATCGTAATAGAAAATCAACTCGTATCAATCAATCGAATTTATTGAATAAATAAGTACTACTAATTTCATTTATTTTAAAAATTCGAATATTCATCAATTATTTAATACTAAATGTAAAAATGTAAGAAATCAAAGTATCTTAGCCAACCCAGGAGTCGCGATCCATAATTCGATTGATTATTAAAATAATGATAAAATCATTGATTCATCTGGTATATAAATATATGATTTATATATAAGTTTACTAAATCGAAGATTTATGATATTCAAAAAATGAGAGATCTAATGTCACATTCAGTAAAGATTTATGATACATGTATAGGATGTACTCAGTGTGTCCGAGCCTGCCCAACCGATGTATTAGAAATGATCCCTTGGGATGGATGTAAGGCTAAGCAAATTGCTTCTGCTCCACGAACGGAGGACTGTGTTGGTTGTAAAAGATGTGAATCCGCTTGCCCAACGGATTTTTTGAGCGTGAGGGTTTATTTATGGCATGAAACAACTCGAAGCATGGGTCTAGCTTATTAATATAATAAGTTTCAGAAAAAAATACTTTAAACAAACGGAATTTTCCATTTTTTTTTTAATACAATTGATTTTTTTTATCGACAAAAAAACCCGTTCTCGAAAAAGAACGGGTTTTGGGGTCTAATTCTATCTTGTCTTTACCACGAATTATTTTCCTTGGTTAACAATAATTGTGGGTTTACCAATATTAGCGGGTTCTTTAATTTTCTTTCTACCTCATAGAGGAAATAAGGTAATAAGGTGGTATACCATATCCATTTCTATTTTTGAACTCCTTTTAACGACCTATACATTCTGTTATCATTTCCAATTGACCGATCCATTAAATCAACTAGCAGAGGATTATAAATGGATTAATTTTTTTGATTTTAACTGGAGATTGGGAATAGATGGGCTTTCTATAGGAACCATTTTACTGACGGGATTTATAACCACTTTAGCTACTTTAGCAGCCTGGCCGGTTACTCGGGATTCCCGATTGTTCCATTTCCTGATGTTAGCAATGTACAGCGGTCAAATAGGATCATTTTCTTCTCACGATCTTTTACTTTTTTTTCTCATGTGGGAGTTCGAATTAATTCCTGTTTATTTACTTCTATTGATATGGGGAGGACAGAAACGTCTGTATTCAGCTACAAAATTCATTTTATACACTGCGGGGGGGTCCATTTTTCTATTAATAGGCGTTTTTGGTATTGGCTTATATAGTTCGAATGAACCAACATTAAATTTTGAAATATTAGCTAACCGATCGTATCCTGTAGCACTAGAATTACTATTTTATACTGGATTTTTTATTGCTTTTGCAGTCAAATTACCGATCATACCCTTACATACATGGTTACCAGACACCCACGGGGAGGCACATTACAGTACTTGTATGCTTCTAGCTGGAATTTTATTAAAAATGGGAGCATATGGTTTGGTTCGGATCAATATGCAATTATTCCCCCATGCTCATTCTATATTTTCTCCCTGGTTGATTATAGTAGGTGCAATACAAATAATCTATGCAGCTTCAACATCTCCCGGTCAACGTAATTTAAAAAAAAGAATAGCCTATTCCTCCGTATCTCATATGGGGTTCATAATTATCGGAATTGGAGCGATAACCGATACGGGGCTCAATGGAGCCCTTTTACAAATGATTTCTCACGGATTTATTGGTGCTGCTCTTTTTTTCTTGGCAGGAATGACGCATGATAGAATACGTCTTGTTTATCTCGACAACATGGGTGGAATGGCGATTTTCCTTCCAAAAATATTCACACTGTTCAGTATCTTATCAATGGCTTCTCTTGCATTACCCGGCATGAGTGGTTTTGTTGCCGAATTGATAGTCTTTTTTGGACTAATTACCAGCCAACAAAATTTTTTAATTCCAAAAATACTAATTACTCTTCTAATGGCAATTGGAATGATATTAACTCCTATTTATTTATTATCGATGTTACGTCAAATGTTCTATGGATACAAGATTTTGAATGTGCAAAACTCTTTTTTTTTTGATTCTGGGCCGAGAGAATTATTTATTTTAATCTCTATTCTTCTCCCAATAATAGGTATTGGTATTTATCCGGATTTCATTCTCTCACTCTCAGTTGAGAAGGTCGAAGCTATTATATCTACATATTTTTATCGATCGTTTTAAACAAGAAAAAATGAAGAATCCTATTCTTTCTTTTTCGTTTTGCAATTTTACAATGAAAAAAAAATTAACTAAAGTTAAAATGAATTGAAATTTTGACTAGATGGATTTCTTTTTGTGAGAACCTTTTGAATCAATTAGTGTAGTGATTCAAATGGTTCTCGACATCTTCCCTGAAGTATGGAGTTTTTTTTTTTTCTTATATTCTTTAACTTAATATTTACTAATTTAGTATTTCAAATTTTGATTTTATCATCATTTTTTTGAAAATGTTTTATGTTTCTATTTGTAGGAATCTTTTTCAATTTGATTTCATGTTAATGAAAATTAAAGGAACCATAACTATGTAACCCTATTCCTAATAAATTGACCCAAAAATAGCATATCCAAATTATAAGAAAGCCCATAGAAGCCACAATCGCGCAATTTAGACTTTTGAACTCTTTTTTATTTGTTCGAGTATGTAAATAAATTGCAAATATAATCCAAGTAATAAATGACCAAGTTTCTTTTGGGTCCCAATTCCAATATGATCCCCATGCCTCATTAGCCCATACTGATCCTGAAAGAATCCCGATGTTTAAAAAGATAAACCCTAGACTAATAATACGATAACTCCACTGATCTAATTGTTGAATTAGTTGAGCTCTGTAATAATTTCTCACAGAACAAGAGAAGTTGTTTATTAAAACATTCCGCTTTTCATCCATAGATTGGATCTTGTTAAATGAAAATGACTCGTTTACGAAATTTTGAAAAATCTTTTGAAATGAAAATGAAATGACTAAAAGAGCTACTGATAATAATGATCCGCATAAAAGAGTTGCATAGCCCAATATCATCATACTTACGTGCATCATTAACCACTGGGATTGAAGCGCGGGTACTAATATTACAGATTGATGTATTTCGGTTAAAAGACCTGAAGTGATAAAGCCGTGTAGAAAAATTGTACTTGGCGAGGTTATTACGCTTAAATAATTGATATGTTTTTTAAAATATGGAACGATAGAAATAAGGGAGAAACTCCATGAAAGAAAAATGAATGATTCATATAAATCACTTAATGGGAAATGCCCCGAATAAATCCAACGAGTGATTAATAATCCCGTTATACAGAAAAAAGTAGCTATAATGCCTTTTTCTGACGAATAATATAGTCCTACGATTTCATCAACGGATAAAATTATCAAAAAAATTGTAATTACAATTGAAACGATCGAAAATGATATATGAGTTAATATATGTTCTAAGGTGGAAAATATCATAAAAATTCTCAAATAAAAAAAGTATAGAAAATGATATGGAATCCAATCTGGAATTGCCTTTATTATATATAGAACTTATTGTCTTTCTTTTCGAAGATAACCTGCCGCCACTCGGACTCGAACCGAGATGCTCTAGCACTGCTTCCTAAGAGCAGCGTGTCTACCGATTTCACCATAGCGGCGTACGCGAAATAATAATAAGCTTTTTTTATTTAGTTGTCGAGATTGAAATTCAAAAAGGTAATGAAATTAATGACAAAAAATTCCTTTCGTTTTACTCCATATTGAAACATTCCAAAATATTACCCTAATTCAATTCTTATTTCAATTCTTATTTAGTAATTCAATTATTAAGTAATTCAATTATTAAAATGGCTATTCGAAATTCAAGTAGCTTGATGGGGAAAATAAGAATCCCCATCGGGAAAGACTACAATAAAAAAAATACCATTTTTTTATTATTTATTATAAGTTTGATTATTGGATTGTTGCACAAAAAAACTTTTTGAATTATCCGTAGAAATAGATTTCGCTAATGAAAAAACCTTCAATGCTGTAAAATAGGCTTTTATTTTCCAAATATTCTTACGAATATGTTTTTTTGATATAGAAGTACGTTTTTTTGGAACTGCCATGAAAAAATAAATTTGAAAAAATTCTTTTTTTATCTAGTTGAATGTGAAAGACATTTATTGTTCAAACAATCTCATTTATTTTTCAATTTTTTTTATCTTGATTCCATTCAATCCAACTAAATATCTGACAAGACACAAAAGAGAAATAACGAAGTTTTTATATATCTATGTTTATTTTTGTCGTGTTTTATATTTATATCCGTATCAAAATAAAATCAAAGGTGAAAAAAGGAATCCTTGTTCATTGATTTTGATCCATGGTAGGTATCGAAAGAAAAATGTCGGATATTCTATTTCGACAATTCTAAAAAAATTCCATGTGTTTTATAGTATTTATATTAATATTAATGGAAAACAAAAGGAATGTATAAAATACTCTGTGTATATTTGTTGTATGGAATTATCAATTTTTCGTCTACGGATAGAAAAAATTATCGTAATACCTAATGGTAATTGAATTGTTTTATATCTTTAGTAAGTAGAAAGATCTTCGTTATAACTTAGCTAAGTTATTTAGATTAAGTTAGATAAGTTATTATAGATAACTATTTCTAGTTAGTTATTTATAGTAATAAAAGTTTATTATTTTTTAGTAAAATTTTTACTAAAATTCTAGTAAATTATATACTAGTCAATTTAAAAAAATATAAAATACATAAAAAATATATATAAAATAAAAATTAATAGAAAGAAAAAATAGTTAATATAAAGAAAATTAGTATTTTTAGTTAATTTTTTATTTTTATTTCATTTTCGATTGCACTATTAGCCTGATCCTATTTATTCTAACTTCCTTCTTCCTCTGAATATTCGAAGGAGTTGAGAAAGAATAATTCAGAATAAAATAAGAATAAAAGATAAAAGGTTTTTTTATGGACTATACATATCCCTATTCATGGATTATACCTCTCATTCCACTTCCCATTCCTATGTTAATAGGAGTTGGACTTATCATTTTTCCAATGGCAACAAAAAATCTTCGACGTATGTGGTCCTTTCCTAATATCTTTCTACTAAATGTAGTTATGCTCCTTTCGATCTATCTATCTATTCAGCAAATGAATAAAAGTTCGATCTATCAATATGTATGGTCTTGGACAATTAATAATGATTTTTCTTTAGACTTCGGTTACTTAATAGATTCGCTTGCTTCGATTATGGTAATATTAATTAGTACGGTTGGAATTCTGGTTCTTTTTTATAGTGACAATTATATGTATCATGATCAGGGATATTTGAGATTTTTTTCTTATATTAGTTTTTTCACTACCTCCATGTTGGGATTAGTTACTAGTGTGAATTTGATACAAATTTATATTTTTTGGGAATTAGTTGGAATGTGTTCTTATCTATTAATAGGTTTTTGGTTCACACGACCTATTGCGGCGAATGCTTGTCAAAAAGCCTTTGTAACGAATCGTGTAGGCGATTTTGGTTTATTATTAGGGGTTTTGGGACTTTATGCTATAACGGGTAGTTTCGAATTTAGGGATTTATTCGAAATAGTAAATAAATTAGTTTATAATAATGAGGTAAATTTTGTATTTCTTACTTTGTGTGCCTTGCTTTTATTTACAGGTGCAGTTGCCAAGTCTTCTCAATTCCCCCTTCACGTATGGTTACCCGATGCCATGGAAGGTCCCACTCCTATTTCGGCTCTTATACATGCCGCTACTATGGTCGCAGCAGGTATTTTTCTTGTAGCTCGCCTCCTTCCTCTTTTTATAATTATACCTCATATAATGAATTTGATTTCTTTGATAGGTATAGTAACACTACTATTCGGAGCTACTTTATCCCTTGCTCAAAAAGATATTAAAAGAAGTTTGGCGTATTCTACGATGTCCCAACTGGGTTATATGATGTTAGCTTTAGGAATGGGATCGTATCAGGCGGCTTTATTTCATTTGATTACTCATGCTTATTCGAAAGCATTGTTGTTTTTAGGATCCGGATCTATTATTCATTCAATGGAAGCTATTGTTGGATATTCTCCCGATAAAAGTCAGAATATGGTTCTTATGGGAGGGTTGAAAAAGCATGTACCAATTACAAAAACTGCTTTTTTAATAGGTACGCTTTCTCTTTGTGGTATTCCACCTCTCGCTTGTTTTTGGTCCAAAGACCAAATTATTAACGATAGTTGGTTGTATTCTCCGGTTTTTGCAATTATAGCTTGGTTCACAGCAGGATTAACCGCATTTTATATGTTTAGAATCTATTTACTGACTTTTGAGGGACATTTAAACGTTCATTTTAAGAATTATAGTGGTCAAAAAAGTGGTTCCTGCTATTCAATATCTCCATGGGGAAAAGAAATTCAAAAAAACAAGTTTTCTTTATTGTTATCAATAAATAATAATGAAAAGGGGATTTTCTTTTTTTTCAATACAACCTATCGAATTTTTGATAATGGAAAAAAAATGATACGCCCTTTTATTAGTATTGCTTGTTTTGGAATTCAAAATACGTTTTTTTATCCTCCCGAATCGGACAGTACTATGCTATTTTCCATGTCTATATTAGTACTATTTACTTGTCTTGTTGGAATTATAGGAATTCCTTATAATCAAAGTGGAATTGATTTTGATCTATTATCAAATTTGTTGAATCCGTCTATAAACCTTTTACATCCGAATCAAAATAATTTTATAGATTGGTATGAATTTTTTATAAATGGAATTTTTTCGGTCAGTCTATCCTT